AATGGGATGATAAATCTATTTCTTCGCCTCTTAGCCAATAAATCAGAATTCTCGTGGAGAATGGTAGGATATATGAAATTCCAATGACCGTTGGATATGATTCGATCAGGTCCTGAATAATCAAGAACCCCCCCCTTTTTACCGTAAGGATTCGAACTAAACAATTTGTGTCTCACTTGATCATTAGTCACGGAGAGGTCAGAAATAGATCTCCGTTCAACAGAATGAACATTCATTTGATCTTGATCCTTGTGGAGCGAAAAAGGCACTATACTGGATCTGCACAGAGCTCCTGATAATATCCATAAATGACTTGTTTTGGGTAAGAGATGAACATTACCATATTTATATTCAGGTGCATGGTACACATCGGTACTCCAGTGCATTTCTCCCTCTGAGTCAGAATAAATATGTTTTCGAACTTTCTCTTTAACTTTATTAAAATTGAAAGTGGATGTTCCAGCGCGAATCTCAGCAATCACTTGTTCTGATTCTACATATTGATCATTTTGAACTAAAAGAAAACTTTTGGGTGGAATATTCACATTATGTAGAATATCGTGACTCTCAATAGTTACATACAGGTCTATATAACATAGAAAAGCAGGATGCCCATGACGTGTACGTGTGGGATGAACCAAATCCTCATTGAATTTGATTTTTCCCTTAAAAGGAGCTCGTACATGTTCTGCAGTACCACCTGTGAATACTCCACCGGTATGAAAGGTTCTTAATGTTAGTTGAGTCCCCGGTTCGCCGATTGATTGACCCGCAATAATACCTACTGCTTCTCCTAATTCGACCAGGTCGCCATGAGTGGGACTCTGACCATAACATAATCGACAGATCCAAGATATACTCCTGCAAAGAAAGGGGGTTCGAATATATATTGGTTGTGTTCGAAAGGTTATGAATCGAGTGACAAGTCCAACCCCAATATCTTTATTTTGAGCAGCAATGCAACGTAGGCCCATATATATATTGTATGCTAATACACGACCAATTAGTGTTTGGACCCAAATTCTTTCCGTCATCCCATTTCTAGGACTCACGGAAATGCCTCGGGTAGTGCCACAATCTGTTCTACGTACAACAATGTGTTGAACTACTTCAACAAGTCTACGCGTGAGGTATCCAGCATCTGATGTTCGTACAGCAGTATCCACAACTCCTTTGCGGGCTCCGTAGCAGGAAATGATATATTCCGTTAAAGAAAGTCCTTCGCGTAAATTGCTTTGAATCGGTAAATCAATCATTTGTCCTTGGGGATCCGACATTAATCCTCTCATACCTACTAATTGGTGTACCTGAGATGCATTTCCTCTAGCTCCCGAAAAGGACATTATATGGACTGAATTAGAAGGATCAGTCATCCTAAAATTAGGATGCATTTCTTGTCTCAAATATTCACTTGTAGCATACCATATCTCAATGGATTGGCGTAATTTTTCTACTGTGTGTACATTCCCATAATGATGGTGCTTTTCTAAAATGAAACTTTGTTGTTCAGCATCTTGGACTAGCCACCCCTTAGAAGGTACTGTTAAAAGATCATCAATTCCTAATGAAATGGATGTAGCAGTGGCTTGCTGGAAACCCAGAGTCTTTACTTGATCCAGGGTGTGCGATGTATATGCCATTCCGAAGTGATCTATTAATCTGCTAATAAGTCGTTTCATGGCAGACCCATCTATCGCTTTATTGTAAAAGAACAGATCAGCCCATTCTGCCATAAGTACTTCTCTATTGCGCTGAGTAGGATTCGCCAATGGGTTTGAGTCAGTGATTCGAAGACCTCCTTTACTGGATCTCGATTCATGTAGAAATTAAGGAATTATGATTCCAGTTGAACCGGAGAGATCCAAATTCCCGCGGTATTACATAATTCCTTAGCTTAGGTACCGTATGAGTAGGCCTGACAAAACCCCTGTATGGCTTCTTCTATTTCTCGAGAAAAAGAAATATGACCAACAGTGGTTCGGGTGTATATACAAAGGGTTTGTTTTTTTATATGTCTTACTATTAGATAGTGCCCATAAATTTCATGATAGGTACCCAAAGATTCATATTGAACTTCGACAGGAACTTCTCTTGAGGCAATGACACGTTGATCTAGTCGCCACCGAAGCCACAAAGGACTATCTAAATTGATTCGTTTCTGCTGATAAACTATAAGTACATCATAGGAACTACAAAAATAGGGCTCTTTCTCTTTCGTAGTATATTTATACTTATAATCATTAACTGTTTCATTTTGATAGTTTATGCGATTCCATGGATTATACCTATTTGCACAAATACCTCGACGATTCCCGATCGTTAATACATAGAGTCCAATAAGCATATCTTGGGTTGGTACCGAAATGGGATCTCCAATAGCCGGAGAAAAGAGATTCATATGAGAAAACATAAGTAAACGAGCCTCCGCTTGCGCTTCCAAAGATAAAGGTACATGAACAGCCATTTGATCCCCATCAAAGTCTGCATTGAATCCTTTACG